TTTTATCGAGAGATAGAAGAAGCCGTACAAGGGTTTTGCCGGGCTTGCTCATATAGTACCTAAGCTAAAAAATTCTATGATACCCGCGATAATTCGATTCGGGTCTCCCCGTCTCAACTAGTATTCTAATTCGTGAATTTCTCCGCTAATCAAGATCGAGGAAAGGCAGTCTTCGAATCACTGACTCAAATCCATTGTCGAATCCTACTCAACTGAATAGCGAGGTACTTATGGCAGAACGGGCCGATCTAGTCTTTCACAATAAAGCGATAGATGGAACTGCCATGAAACGACTTATTCGCAGATTAATAGATCACTTTGGAATGGCATATACATCACATGTCCTGGATCAAGTAAAGACTCTGGGTTTCCAGCAAGCCACTACTACATCCATTTCATTAGGAATTGATGATCTTTTAACAATACCTTCCAAGGGGTGGCTAGTACAAGATGCGGAACAACAAAGTTTAATTTTGGAAAAACACCATCATTATGGGAATGTACACGCGGTAGAAAAATTACGTCAATCCATTGAGATCTGGTATGCTACAAGTGAATATTTACGACAACAAATGAATCCTAATTTTAGGATGACTGATCCTTCTAACCCAGTCCATATAATGTCTTTTTCGGGAGCTAGAGGAAATGCATCTCAGGTCCATCAATTAGTAGGTATGAGAGGATTAATGTCGGATCCTCAAGGACAAATGATTGATTTACCCATTCAAAGCAATTTACGCGAAGGACTCTCTTTAACGGAATATATTATTTCCTGCTACGGAGCTCGCAAAGGAGTTGTGGATACTGCTGTACGAACATCAGATGCTGGATACCTCACGCGCAGACTTGTTGAAGTAGTTCAACACATTGTTGTACGTAGAACAGATTGTGGCACCATCCGAGGTATTTCTGTGAGTCTTCAAAATGGGATGATAACAGAAAGAATTTTTATCCAAACATTAATTGGTCGTGTATTAGCGGACAATATATATATGGGTTCACGATGCGTTGCCATTCGAAATCAAGATATTGGGATTGGACTTGTTAATCGATTCATAACCTTTAGAGCAAAATCAATATCTATTAGAACTCCCTTTACTTGCAGGAGTACATCTTGGATCTGTCGATTATGTTATGGCCGTAGTCCCACTCATGGCGACCTGGTCGAATTGGGAGAAGCGGTAGGTATTGTTGCGGGTCAATCTATTGGGGAACCCGGGACTCAACTAACATTAAGAACTTTTCATACCGGTGGAGTATTTACAGGCGGTACGGCGGAACATGTACGAGCTCCTGATAATGGAAAAATAAAATTCAATGAACATTTGGTTCATCCCACACGTACACGTCACGGCTATCCAGCTTTTCTATGTTATCTAGACCTATATGTAACTATTGAGGGTCAAGATATTCTACATAATGTGAATATTCCCCCAAAAAGTTTGATTTTAGTTAAAAATGATCAATATGTAGAATCAGAACAAGTCATTGCCGAGATTCGCGCCGAAGCATCCATCTTGAATTTTAAAGAGAGGGTCCGAAAACATATTTATTCTGACTCAGAGGGAGAAATGCACTGGAGTACCGCTGTGTACCATGCACCCGAATATACATATGGTAATGTTCATCTCTTACCAAAAACAAGCCATTTGTGGATATTATCAGGAGTTCCGCACAGATCCAGTATAGTCCCTTTTTCGCTCCACAAGGATCAAGATCAAATAAATATTCATTCTCTTTCTGTCGAACGAAAATATATTTCTAACCTTTCAGTGACTGATGATCAAGCGAGACATAAATTGTTTAGGTCGGATCCTTCTGGTAAAAAGGAGGGGGGGGTTCTTGATTATTCAGTACCTGATCGAATCATATGTAAGGGTCATTGTAATTTTATATACCCCGCTATTCTTGACGAGAATTCTGATTTATTGGCAAAGAGACGAAGAAATAGATTCATCATTCCATTACAATCGAATCAAGAACAAGAAAAAGAACTAATACCCCGTTCAGGTATCTCGATTGAAATACCCATAAATGGTCTTTTCCGTATAAATAGTATTCTTGCTTATTTCGACGATCCTCGATATAGAAGAAAGAGTTCGGGAATTACTAAATATGGGACTATAGAGGCGGATTCTATCGTCAAAAAAGAGGATTTGATTGAGTATCGAAGAACAAAAGAATTTCGGCCAAAATACAAAATGAAAATAGATCGATTTTTTTTCATTCCCGAGGAAGTGCATATCTTACCCGGAGCTTCTTCCATAATGGTACGGAACAATAGTATCATTGGAGTAGATACGCGAATTACTTTCAATATAAGAAGCCGAGTAAGCGGATTGGTCCGAGTGGAGAAAAAAAAAAAAAAGATTGAACTCAAAATATTTTCGGGGGATATCTATTTTCCTGGAGAGACAGAAAAGATATCCTGGCACAGCGGTATCTTGATACCACCCGGAACGGGAAAAAAAAAATTAAAGGAATCAAAAAAATGGAAAAA